AGGAAACGGAAGAGATCCGAGTGAATGGAAAGGAAAAAAAAAAAACAAAGCATGAATTCCACTTTCACTTTAAAGAGACATGCGATAAAAATAGCCCAGTTTCAGAAACTTCTTATCTGGATGGGAATCAAGAAAATTCGAAATTAGAAATATATAAAGAAAAAAGAGCAACTTATACATTCTGGGTTGAAAAAGTTGAAAAACCTCTTGTGATTCTTCTTTTCGATTATAAACGATGGAATCGTCCAGTTCGATATAAAAAAAATAATCTATTTGAGAATGCTGTAAGAAATGAAGTGTCACACTATTTTTTTTCTCCATGTAAAAGTGATGGAAAACAAAGGGTCTCTTTTACGTATCCGACTAGTTTGTCAACTTTTTTGGAAATGATACAAAAAAAAATGTCTTTTTTCACAACAGAAAAACTAGCAGCCTCTGATGAATTGTATAATCATTGGAATTACACCAATGAAAAAAAAAAAAACAACTTCACCAAGGAGTTTAGAAATAGAATCGAAGTTTTAGATAAAGGATATCTTTTTCTGGATGTACTCGAAAAAAGGACTCGATTGTGTAATGGTAAGACTAAAAAAGAATACTTACCTAAAATATATGATCCTTTCGTGTATGGACCTTATCGTGGAAGAATCAAAAAATTATTTTTACCCGCAATCCTAAATAAAACTTATATAAAAAATAAGAGAGGAACAAGTTGGATAAATAAGATTCATGGTCTATTTGTTATTAATGATTTTCAAGAATTTGAACAGACAATAGAAAGATTGAATCGAAAATCATTTTCAAGAGAAAAAGCCCGGTCTTTATTTCCAAAACACAAACGAGAGCAAATTGATTCAGAAAACCGAATCACAATTTTAAAATTTTTATTCGATGCAGTTATAACCGATCCCAACAATCAAATAATTAGAAAAAAATCGATTAGAATAAAAAAAGAAATTAGTAAAAAAGTTCCCCGGAGGTCATACAAATTAATCGATAATTTAGAACAAGAGGAGATAGAACACGAAGGACGTGTACCAGAGGAACATGCAATTCGTTCACGAAAAGCCAAACGTCTAATGCTTTTTACTGATAAGAAGCCAAATTTCCCTACTTATCCTAATACAAACTATACTAATAATCTTGATCAAGTGGAGGAGACTACTTTGCTACGTTATGTGCAAAAATCGGATTTTCGTCGAGATATAATCAAAGGTTCCATGCGCGCACAAAGACGTAAAACCGTTATTTGGAAACTGGTTCAAGCAAATGCCCATTCCCCCCTTTTTTTGTACAGAATAGACAAAACGTTTTATTTTTCTTTTAATATTTCCGCACTGATGAAAGTAATTTTTAGAAATTGGATGTGGAAAAATAAAGACCAAAAACTTTCTGATTATACACACAAAAAGACAAAAAGAGAAAAATATAAAATAAACGAAAAAGCACGTAGAGAAATAGCAGAAACCTGGGAAAACATGTCATTTGGTCAAGCCCTAAGAGGTTATGTATTAGTAACCCAATCGATTCTTAGAAAATATATTATATTACCTTCATTGATAATAGCTAAAAATATTGTCCGCATACTATTATTCCAATTTCCCGAGTGGTCCGAGGATTTAAAAGATTGGAATCAGGAAATGCATGTTAAATGCACCTACGGTGGTGTTCAATTATCCGAAACAGAATTTCCGAAAAACTGGTTAACGGACGGTATGCAGATAAAGATCCTATTCCCTTTTCGCCTGAAACCCTGGCATAGATCTAAGTTACAATCCCCCCATAAAGATGCAATAAACAAAAAAAGTGGACAAGAAAATGATTTTTGTTTTTTAACAATTTGGGGAACGCAAACCGACCGTCCTTTTGGTTCTCCCCGAAAACAACGTTCGTTTTTTGAACCCATTTTTAAAGAACTCAAAAAAAAAGTTAGAAAATGGAAAACTAAGTCTTTTCTCGTTTTAAGAGTTTTAAAAGAACAAACAAAATTGCTTCGAAAGGTCGCAAAAGAAACAAAAAAATGGGTCATCAAAAGTATTCCATTTCGAAAAGGAAGAATAAAAGAACTTTCCAAAAAAAACTTATTTAGATTGAGAGAAATAGATGAATTGGACGCAACTAAAAACAATTCGATAATCAGTAATCAGATGATTCACGAATCGTCTATTGAAATTCCATCTATGGATTGGACAAATTTCTCACTGACAGAACAAAAACTGAAAGATCTGTCTAATAGAACAAGCATAATCAGAAATAAAATAGATAAAATTACAAAAGAAAAAAAAAAAGGATCGATAACTCAAGAAATAAATATTAGTTCGAACAAAACAAATTTTTGTGCTAAAATATTAGAATCATCAAAAAAAATTTGGCAGATATTAAAAAAAATAAATACTCGATTAATCCGCAAATCCTATTTTTTTCTAAAATTTTTTATTCAAAAGATATACATAAATATTTTTCTATCTATCCTTATTATTCCAAGAATCAATCTAAAACTTTTTCTTGAATCAAAAAAAAAAAAAATTCAAATTTTTGATAAAAACGCCCACAATAACGAAGCAAATCAGGAAAATAAAACAAATAAAAAAAAAATTCACTTTATTTCGACTATAAAAAAATCACTTTCTAAGATTAGTAATAAGAATTCAAAGATTTCTTGTGATTTATCCTCTTTCTCACAATCACAAGCATATGTATTTTACAAATTGTTACAAGCCCAAGTTAGAAACTTTTATAATTTAAGATCTGTTCTTCAATATCATGGAACATCTCTATTTCTTAAGAATGAAATAAAAGATTTTTTTGAAAAACAAGGAATATTTAATTACGAATTAAGACATAAACCTTTTTGGAATTTTGGAATAAATCAATGGAAAAACTGGTTAAGCGGTCATTATCAATATGATTTATCTCCGATTAGATGGGTTAGGTTAGTACCACAAGAATGGCGAACTAGAATCAATCAACACTGTATGGCTCAAAATAAGGATTTAACTAAAATAGATTTATATGAAAAAAACAGATTAACTCATTGCGAAAAACGAAATTTTTTTGAAGCAGACCCATTACAGAATCAAAATTCTAATTTTAAAAAACACTCTAGCTATGATCTTTTATCATATAAATCGATTAATTATGAAGATAAGAAAGACTCGTATATTGATAGATCACTAGTCCAAGTAAATAATAAAGAAGAATTTTTTTATAATTACAATAGAAAGAAAGGAAAATTTTTTGCTATGTTGGGAGGTATCCCTATCAATAATTATCTAAAAGAAGATGATATTATGGATATGGAGAAAATTTCGGATAGAAAATATGTTGATTGGAGAATTCTCCATTTTTTCCTTAGAAATAAGGTCGATATTGAATCCGGGGTTGATTGGATGGGAATGAATGAAGAAATACTAAGTCGTCCTCTATCAACCTCAAACCCAGAGCCTTGGTTCTTCCCAGAATTGGGGCTACTTTGCAATGCATATAGAATCAAACCCTGGATCATACCAATCAAATTACTGCTTTTCCATTTTAATGCAAATGGAAATGGTAAGAAAAATATAACTGAAAAAAAAAAGGCAGATCTTTTTATATCCTTGAATCAAAAAAAATATCTTGACCTTGTGAATCAAAGTCAAAAAGAAAAAGAACCCGCAGACCAGGGGAATCCGAGATTAGATGCACAAAAGCAAGTAAGTCTTGGATCAGTAGCAGAGCTTGATGACTTCTTAAAAAAAAAATTGTGTTTTCAGTTGAGATGGGATGATTCTTTAAATCAAAAAGTAATCACTAATATCAATATATATTCTTTCCTGAATCGACTGATAAATCCTAAAAAAATTGTTATCTCCTCTATTCAAAAGGGAGAAATCCATCTGAATATTTTAATACTTCAGAAGGATTTAACTCTTATCGAATTGATGGAAAAGGGAATGTTGATTATCGAACCCCTTAGTCTGCCTGTAAAAAATGATGGACAATTTTTTATATATCAAACCGTAGGTATTTCATTGGTTCATAAGAATAAGCGCAAAATTCCTAAAATATACGGAGAGAAGGGATATGTTGATAAGAAAAATTTTGATGAATTCATTGCAAGACATCAAAAAATGATTGGAACTAGAAACAAAAATCATTATGATTTGCTTGTTCCTGAAAATATTTTATTCCCTAAACGTCGTAGAGAATTGAGAACTCTAATTTGTTTCAATTCAAAGAATCGAAATAGTATGCATAGAAATCCAGTATTTTTTAATAACGTAAAAAACGGCGGTCACACTTTGGATAAAAGCAAAGATCTCGCTAGAGAGAAAAAGAAACTAATTAAATTAAAGTTCTTTATTTGGCCCAATTATCGATTAGAAGATTTAATTTGTATGAATCGCTATTGGTTTAATACCAATAATGGCAGTCGTTTCAGTATGGTAAGGATACATATGTATCCACGATTGAAAATTCGTTAATAGTACGTCTATCATGTCCCATGTTTGGGATATGAAAACAAAGAAATGGACACATGTCTTGTCTTATATTCCAGTCTAATACTAATTTAATGATATACATATCAATTAGATCCATAAATGAATTAACAAAATCTTTTTTTTTAGGTCTAACTTTTTCTCTTTTGGATAAATATACCATCCTTTTGGATCCCTAATCAACTTGAAAATTGGATTTATTATTGATTTTATGATTTTCTAGGAAGTTCATAACGAACTTAAGATTTTTGTGTATATCAAATTCAAGTAACTAGCATTATTATTATTGATCAGTAAAATTCATATTAAATAAAAAAAAAAAGGGGGGGGTTCTTTTATGGTAAAAAATTCATTCATCTCAGTTATTTTTCAAGAAAAAAAAGAAGAAAACTGCGGATCGGTTGAATTTCAAGTATTCCGTTTCACCAATAAGATACGAAGACTTACTTCACATTTAGAATTGCACAGAAAAGACTATTTATCTCAAAGGGGTCTACGGAAAATTCTGGAAAAACGCCAACGTCTGCTAGTTTATTTGTCAAAGAAAAATAGAGTACGTTATAAAGAATTAATTAGTCAGTTGAATATTCGGGAGTCCAAAAATCGTTAATTTTAAAAACAATTTTTAATTTTTTGATTTTGAATCTTGATGAACTTCTTGTCGTTTTCAACAATTCATGTAAGAATGAATATAGGAAAAACCTATGAGCATACTAGCTACAGAAAAAGACTTTATGATAGTCAATATGGGACCTCACCACCCATCAATGCACGGTGTTCTTCGTCTCATCGTTACTCTAGATGGTGAGGATGTTATTGACTGTGAACCTGTATTGGGTTATTTACACAGAGGGATGGAAAAAATTGCAGAAAACCGAACTATTATACAATATATGCCTTATGTAACCCGTTGGGATTATTTAGCTACTATGTTCACAGAAGCAATAACTGTAAATGGACCAGAACTCTTGGGAAATATTCAAGTACCTAAAAGGGCTAGCTATATCAGAGTAATTATGTTGGAATTGAGTCGTATAGCTTCTCATCTGTTGTGGCTTGGCCCTTTTATGGCAGATATTGGTGCACAGACTCCTTTCTTCTATATTTTCAGAGAAAGAGAATTAGTATATGATCTATTCGAAGCTGCCACCGGTATGAGAATGATGCATAATTATTTTCGTATCGGAGGAATAGCGACTGATTTACCTCATGGTTGGATAGATAAATGTTTGGATTTCTGCGATTATTTTTTAACCGGGGTTGTTGAATATCAAAAACTTATTACGCGAAACCCTATTTTTTTAGAACGAGTTGAAGGAGTAGGCATTGTTGGTGGAGAAGAAGCAATAAATTGGGGTTTATCGGGACCAATGCTACGAGCGTCTGGAATAGAATGGGATCTTCGTAAAGTTGATCATTATGAGTGTTATGGCGAATTTGATTGGGAAGTCCAGTGGCAAAAAGAAGGAGATTCATTAGCTCGATATTTAGTCCGAATCGGTGAAATGACGGAATCCATAAAAATTATTCAACAGGCTTTGGAAGGAATTCCGGGGGGACCCTATGAGAATTTAGAAATCCGGTACTTTGAGAAAGAAAACGATCCAGAACGGAATGATTTTGAAGATCGATTCATTAGTAAAAAACCTTCTCCGACTTTTGAATTGCCGAAACAAGAACTTTATGTAAGAGTCGAAGCCCCAAAAGGAGAATTGGGAATTTTTATGATAGGAGATCAAAGTGGTTTTCCTTGGAGATGGAAAATTCGCCCACCGGGTTTTATCAATTTGCAAATTCTTCCTCAATTAGTTAAAAGAAGGAAATTGGCTGATATTATGACGATATTAGGTAGTATAGATATCATTATGGGGGAAGTTGATCGTTGAAATGATAATTGATACAACAGAAGTACAAGATATCAATTCTTTTTCCAAATTAGAATCCTTACAAGAGGTCTCCAGGATCATATGGATGCTTGTCCCTATTTTTACTCCTGTATTGGGAATCACAATAGGCGTACTAGTAATTGTGTGGTTAGAAAGAGAAATATCCGCAGGAATACAACAACGTATTGGGCCTGAATACGCCAGCCCTTTGGGAATTCTTCAAGCTTTAGCAGACGGGACAAAACTACTTTTCAAAGAGAATCTTCTTCCATCTAGAGGAAATACTCGTTTATTCAGTATTGGACCATCTATAGCAGTTATAGCAATTCTACTAAGTTATTCAGTAATTCCTTTTAGTTATAACCTTGTTTTAGCTGACCTGAATATCGGTATTTTTTTATGGATTGCCATTTCAAGTATTGCTCCTATTGGACTTCTTATGTCCGGATATGGATCAAATAATAAATATTCCTTTTTAGGTGGTCTGAGAGCTGCTGCTCAATCGATTAGTTATGAAATACCATTAACTTTATGTGTTTTATCAATATCTCTACGTGCGGTTCGCTAAAACCTAAGCTTTTCTTTTTCGCTCTAGAAAAAAAAAGAAATTGAAAAGATATCTTGATTTTTTTATTCATTTATTTATTCTTTCGGTTAATAAAAGAAATTAGATAGTTATATATGAGTGAAAGAAAACAACTTCGAAATTCGCAGTAAAAGTGGATTGAGTCTCATTTCCTATGTACAAGAGGTAAGGGGAAGTAAACAAAAGTGGAAGAAGCGCTTTACCCCAAGATTGGTTGATTGGTCATCCTAGCTTGAAGCGGGCTCAAAAGATCAACCGTATGGCATTTTCACTGGGGGTTGTATGTATTACAATACATAGATTCCAAAACGGGGGATTGACAAAAAAAAAATGGGTGGATAGTAAGGAACACCAAAATACACACAACGGATTAGTAATGGAGATTATGTAAATTATCTAAAAGGATACTTCTGCATAACATAAACAGAATACTAATTGGGGCTTTAAGTTGGTAGAAATGATCAGGCAGTACTCCCCACAATTCCGATCCAGAGTATGCTCCTATCCACTAATTAAAGAAATGACTAGCAGGAACGAAATAATCCTTTACTTTTTTTAAGCCCCCCTTTTTCTCCGAAAGAAGAAGAGGAACAAAAAAAGTAGAACAAATAGAATTACAATATAAAAATAAAGGGATCCTTTTATTCTTTCTTTCATATATTCATAGAAATCAAATCATTCATGAACTAATGGAATGTCTAATTCTTTTTCGGAATCAAAATAAAAGGATGGGTTGAAATATCTATTGATATTTCTACAAGGAGTATTTTATTGAAGGGTTGATTAAGTTATTACTCAACACAGAAAAATTGAAATTATTAAAGGATGAGATTAATTCAGAAATCCTCTTTTTTTTTATCCTTATAGCAGACAGAATTCCATTGGTATAATTGGGGCCCGTCCGCTAGATTTTCATTTTGACTCTATCTATCCTATAACCATATCAAGATAACTAATACTGGCCCGGTCCTTACATTTATTTGTGGCCCTGAGGAGCCGTATGAGGTGAAAATCTCATGTACGGTTTTGTAATAGCGATGGGAACAGTAATGTTCTCACCGACTATCATTATCTAACAGTTCAAGTACAGTTGATATAGTTGGGGCGCAAGCAAAATATGGGGTTTGGGGGTGGAATTTGTGGCGTCAACCTATAGGGTTTATCGTTTTTCTAATTTCTTCCCTAGCAGAATGCGAGAGATTACCTTTTGATTTACCAGAAGCAGAAGAAGAATTAGTAGCAGGTTATCAAACCGAATATTCAGGAATCAAATTTGGTTTATTTTACGTTGCTTCCTATCTAAATCTATTAGTTTCCTCATTATTTGTAACAGTTCTTTACTTGGGCGGTTGGAATCTTTCCATTCCATATATATTTGTTCCTGAGCTATTTGAAATAAATAAAGCGGATGGAATCTTTGGAACGACAATTGGTATCTTTATTACATTAGCTAAAACTTATTTGTTCTTGTTCATTCCTATTACAACAAGATGGACTTTACCTAGACTAAGAATGGACCAACTATTAAATCTTGGCTGGAAATTTCTTTTACCTATTTCTCTTGGTAATCTATTATTAACAACTTCTTCCCAACTCCTTTCCCTGTAAAGAAAAAGGGAATACGATATTTGCCACTTGTCTCAAACAAGAGAAAGAAAGAAACTCAAATTATTCAGAGATATTTACGATATGTTCCCTATGGTAACTGGATTCATGAATTATGGTCAACAAACAATACGAGCTGCAAGGTACATTGGTCAAAGTTTCATGATTACCTTATCCCAAGCAAATCGTTTACCTGTAACTATTCAATATCCTTATGAAAAATTAATCACATCGGAGCGTTTTCGCGGTCGAATCCATTTTGAATTTGATAAATGTATTGCTTGTGAAGTATGTGTTCGCGTCTGTCCTATAGATCTACCTGTTGTTGATTGGAAATTGGAAACAGATATTCGAAAGAAACGATTGCTTAATTACAGTATTGATTTTGGAATTTGTATTTTTTGTGGTAACTGCGTTGAGTATTGTCCAACAAATTGTTTATCAATGACTGAAGAATATGAACTTGCTACTTACGACCGTCATGAATTGAATTATAATCAAATTGCTTTAGGTCGTTTACCAATGTCAGTAATTGACGATTTTACAATTCGAACAGTTTTGAATTCGCCGCAAAGAAAAAATGGGTAAACCTCTTAATTTCCATTTCGAATAAAGAAAAGAACGAAATTGATCCAATAGCTGTACCCGCATCAATTCCCACTTAGTAGATTAGAATTTAATTCAATTGGGAATGTCTCATAAAAAAATTTTTCCTGGTCGGTTCAATAAGGTCATGAAAAACATTTCGATTTATTTATTTCTTATTTTAATATAATGGATTTGCCTGGACCAATACATGATTTTCTTTTAGTTTTTCTGGGATCGGGTCTTATATTAGGAGGTCTGGGAGTGGTATTACTTACCAACCCAATTTATTCGGCCTTTTCCTTGGGATTGGTTCTTGTTTGTATATCCTTATTCTATATTCTATCAAATTCCCATTTTGTAGCTGCCGCACAGCTCCTTATTTACGTGGGAGCTGTAAATGTTTTAATCATATTTGCTGTAATGTTCATGAATGGTTCAGACTATTCCAACAATTTTCGTTTTAATCTTTGGACTATTGGTGATGGGGTTACTTCCCTGGTTTGTACAAGTATTTTTTTTTCGCTAATCACTACTATTCTAGATACGTCATGGTACGGGATTATTTGGACTACACGATCCAACCAGATTATAGAACAAGATTTGATAAGTAATAGTCAACAAATTGGAATTCATTTATCAACAGACTTTTTTCTTCCATTTGAACTCGTTTCAATAATTCTTTTAGTTGCTTTGATAGGTGCAATTGTCGTGGCTCGTCAGTAAAAAATCTTTATAACTAGCAACAGCAATCCAAATTCAACCTTTTTCTGTGTTATCAAATCTTTTTCGCTTCAATTCTAGTTGAATAGTATTCATGTTTGAATAGTATTCATGTATAAATAGAAAATAAAAATAGAAATTTTTTTATTCGATCTACTATCAATATATTCTTTTGTTCCGTACTTGTTATATTCTAAGCAATCGAATCACTTGAATTATTGTTCATATTGAAATGAATCGAAATTGGTACGGAGTTGGTCAATGATGCTCGAGCATGTACTTGTTTTGAGTGCCTATTTATTTTCGATCGGTATCTATGGATTGATCACGAGCCGAAATATGGTTCGGGCCCTGATGTGTCTTGAACTTATACTAAATGCGGTTAATATAAATTTCGTAACATTCTCTGATTTTTTTGATAGTCGACAATTAAAAGGAGATATTTTCTCAATTTTTGTTATAGCTATTGCAGCCGCTGAAGCAGCTATTGGATCAGCTATTGTTTCCTCAATTTATCGTAACAGAAAATCGACTCGTATCAATCAATCGACTTTGTTGAATAAGTAGTATTTAGAATAATAGCCATCAATTCCACTTAGCATATATAATATGATCGTAACCTCGATCATGTTTGTAAAACCGGAAGAAATCAAAGTATCCTTGTTCGCTCTTAGGAGTTGATCCAGAAGTGGATTAATTAGAAAAATTCTGGTAAATCATTGATTCATCTGGTGTTTAAATATATGATGTTTCCAAATTGACTAGATCGAAAATTTAAGAGTTCAAAAATTGATAGATCCAATGTCACATTCAGTAAAGATTTATGATACATGTATAGGGTGTACTCAATGTGTCCGAGCTTGCCCCACAGATGTATTAGAAATGATACCTTGGGACGGATGTAAAGCAAAGCAAATTGCTTCGGCTCCAAGAACAGAGGACTGTGTTGGTTGTAAGCGATGTGAATCCGCCTGTCCAACGGATTTCTTGAGTGTTCGAGTTTATTTATGGCATGAAACAACTCGAAGCATGGGTCTAGCTTATTGATATTGATACGTTCCCGAAAACCCACTTGAATCCATTTTGAATACAGTTTCTTTTTTTTACCGATTACCCACAAAACCCCGTACTCGAAAAAGAAAAACCAAATAAGAATATATTCTCTTTTCGAGCACGGGGTTTTATGGTCCAAGTGTATCTTGTCTTTACCACGAATTATTTTCCTTGGTTAACAATAATTGTAGTTTTTCCAATCGCCGCGGCTTCTTTAATTTTCTTTCTCCCTCATAGAGGAAATAAGGTGACGAGGGGGTATACCATATATATATGTGTCTTAGAACTCCTTCTAACGGCCTATGCATTCTGTTATCATTTCCGATTGGACGATCCATTAATCCAGCTGGCAGAGGATTATAAATGGATCAACTTTTTTTATTTTGACTGGCGATTGGGAATAGATGGACTTTCCCTAGGACCTATTTTACTGACGGGATTTATTACCACTTTAGCTACTTTAGCGGCTCGGCCAGTTACTCGGAATTCCAGACTATTCCATTTCCTGATATTAGCGATGTACAGTGGCCAAATAGGACCATTTTGTTCTCGGGACCTTTTACTTTTTTTCATCATGTGGGAGTTAGAATTAATTCCCGTTTATCTACTTCTATCCGTGTGGGGTGGAAAGAAACGTCTTTATTCAGCTACAAAGTTTATTTTGTACACTGCAGGAGGTTCCGTTTTTCTATTAATAGGTGTTTTGGGTATCGGTTTATATGGTTCCAATGAACCAACATTAAATTTGGAAACATTGGCTAATCAATCGTATCCCGTGGCACTGGAAATAATATTCTATATTGGATTTCTTATTGCTTTTGCTGTCAAATCACCGATTATACCCTTCCATACATGGTTACCAGACACCCACGGAGAGGCGCATTACAGTACTTGTATGCTTTTAGCCGGAATCTTATTAAAAATGGGGGCGTATGGGTTGGTTCGGATCAATATGGAACTATTACCGCGCGCTCATTCTATATTTTCTCCCTGGTTCATGATAGTAGGTACAATGCAAATAATTTATGCAGCTTCAGCATCTCCTGGCCAACGGAATTTAAAAAAAAGAATAGCTTATTCCTCCGTATCTCATATGGGTTTCATAATTATAGGAATCGGCTCGCTAACCGATACAGGACTTAACGGAGCCATTTTACAAATAATTTCTCATGGGTTTATTAGTGCTGCACTTTTTTTCTTGGCCGGAACGAGTTATGATAGAATACGTCTTGCTTATCTCGACGAAATGGGCGGGCTGGCTATCCCAATTCCAAAGATATTCACGCTATTCAGTATCTTATCGATGGCTTCCCTTGCATTGCCGGGCATGAGTGGTTTTGTTGCGGAATTGCTAATATTTTTGGGAATAATTACCAGCCAAAAATTTTTGTTAATGCCAAAAATCCTAATCACTTTTGTAATGGCAATTGGAATGATATTAACTCCTATTTATTCATTATCTATGTCACGGCAAATGTTCTATGGGTACAAGCTATTTAATGCTCCAAACTCTTATTTTTTTGATTCTGGACCACGGGAGTTATTTGTTTTGATCTCTATTCTTCTACCCGTAATAGGTATTGGTATTTATCCGGATTTCGTTCTCTCACTATCAGTGGACAAGGTCGAAGCTATTATATCTAATTTTTTTTATAGATAGTTTTCATGAATAAAACAAAAAAAAATGAAAAAGCAATTCCATGATTTAAAAAATAGTTCGTTGTCCAATGAAAAAAGAAGTCTTTTTTCTTCTCTTAAGTTTAAGTTAAATAAAAAAAAGGAAGTAAAAAAAAAATGGAATTTTAATTGTGACCAGACGCCTTTGGCCTTTGTAAGAACCTTTTGAATCACCACACCGTTTGATTCAAAAGGTGTGGTGATTCAAAAGGTTCTCGGCGTCTTATACTAAGGTTCGTTTCGCTGTCCTATATTTGTATTCATCAAGCCCTTTCTTCTTCAATTCAAGTAGATGTTAATTAAATGAACCATAACTATGTAATCCTATTCCTAATAGATTGACCCCGAAATAGCATATCCAAATTATAAGAAAGCCCAGAGAAGACACAATTGCGGAATTTACACCTTCAAAATTTTTATTTTTTCGAGTATGTAAATAAATCCCGAATATAGTCCAAGTAATAAATGCCCAAGTTTCCTTGGGATCCCAATTCCAATATGATCCCCATGCTTCATTAGCCCATACTGCTCCCGAAAGAATACCTATAGTTAAAAAGATAAATCCTAAACTAATAATACGATAACTCCAACGATCCAATTGTTGAATCACTTGATACCTGTAAAAATTTCTAGCAGAAGGAAAATAAGTATTTAGTAAAAGATTACTTTTTTTATTCATGTATTGGATTTCGCCGAAGCAAAATGACTCATTTCCATTTAAAAATTTTTTGCTTTTCCCAAAAATCCTTATAACTTTTCGAAATGTAATGACTAGCAGAGCTGTGGATAATAATGATCCACATAAAAGAGCTGCATAGGCTAATACCATCATACTTACGTGCATCATTAACCACTGGACTTGAAGAGCGGGTACTAATATGCCGGATTGATGCAGTTTGGTTAAAAAACCCGAAGTAGCAAAGCCTTGGGTAAAAATAGCACTTGGCGCGGTTATAGTGCTTAAATGATTTTTAGGATTTTTAAAATAGAAAATCCTATGAATAATGGAGAAACTCCATGAAAGAAAGATTAATGATTCATATAAATCACTTAATGGGAAATGCCTCGAATAAATCCAACGGGTGATTAATAATCCTGTTAGACAGAAAACAGTAGCTATCATCCCCTTTTCTGATGAATCATATAGTCCTTTGATTTCATCGACTAATAAGGTTATCAAATGAATTGTAATTCCAATTGAAACGACCGAAAAGGATATATGAGTTAATATATGCTCTAAAGTTGAAAATATCATAAATAAAAAAAAAAATTAAAAGCGAGAATACCCTAAGTATACAGAATGGGAATCATAAATTAAATTAATTGGCGGGCTTTTTGTATATCTTTTCGAAGATGCTATGCCGCCACTCGGACTCGAACCGAGATGCTCTAGCACTGCTTCCTAAGAGCAGCGTGTCTACCGATTTCACCATAGCGGCTTGCTAAAAATAATAATAACCTATTTTTACCCAATCGTCGAGATTGAAAGACTCAATTTCAATGAAATCTTTTTTATTTTTAGGAAGCATTCAAATTGATGAATAAAAAGTAATTTAAATAGAGATTAAAAGATTCCCTTTTTTGCCGTCTTATTTAGTTATTTAAGATTTCAGTTGTAACGGTTGTAACTAAATAATTCTAACTTCAATCCAGGGAAAAACTAAAACAAAATGCTCTTTGCTTTTTTTTTTTCATTTTTTATAACTTTTGTATTGTTGTAATTGTTAGGTTTTTTTTTTCAGTATTAATTTGTGCTAGGATTTATCAAACCAATTAGGTTTTGGGTTGGACCATATTATATAAAAATTTTTTGATTTCTATTGTAATTGTACTCGACTTCGAAAAATTTTTTATAAATTCGAATTATATAGAAAAGTATAAATAGAAAAAAAAAATTATTATTGTGTTATTTATAAGTGGTGGGGGTGATGGGGAAAATAAGAATCCCCATCTTGGGACTAAAAAAAATATTCAAATAAAAAGAAAGGTGAAACTTTTTAGTTTGTCTTGATTCTGTTTTCAAATAAAAAAAAAGTACCATTTTTTCGAATTCAGTAAACAAATCAATTGGTTCAAAACACTAGGGAATGGAAATCGTTACTTAACTTTTTTTTAGTTCGATTTTCCTATTCTATATTATAGAGTATAAATTCGAAACGAAATTAACTCATTTTTTCAGTCAGGCTGAGTCGGATTATTCCAGTGTTTTCTTTTCTTATTTATTTGACGTAAAAAAAAAACTTTTTGAATTCCCGGTAGAAAGGGATTTCGCTAACGAAAAAGCTTTCAACGCTGTCCAATATCCCCTCTTTTTCCAAATCTTTTTACAAATATGTTTTTTTAATATAGAAGTACGTTTTTTTGGAACTGCCATTCAAAAAATAAAAGGTTATTTATTGATCAAATT